AAGTACTATTTCTGCATCCCCCTGACCAAATCCACCCACATTAGGATTACTTGTTAATGGTTGATCGAGTTTGATAGATTCACCCTCTGAAACAAGAAGTTCTGGTCCTGGGGGGATAATCTCAACCACTTGATGTCCATCCAATGCATCCATTATGGTTATTTCGTACCCCCCTTTTTCTTTTCGTATGATTTTGCTTACTATACCTGTTGCCGTAGCATTATAAACTGTATTGTTACTTTTGTTCCCGTCGGGATAAATCTGACCCCTTCCTCGGTTTCCGCCTACGTATATGGGATATTTTAAGAAATGAACATCCTTATTACTAGCGGGGTCTGGGGAAAGAATAGGAAAGGTGATTTCACTATATTTTTGACCAGGAACAGGACCTATCACAAGAATATTTTTCTTAGTGGGGCGGTAGTTCTGAAAAGACGGATTGCCTATTTTTTCTTTCATCTCGGGCGAAATACGATCAGGTGGGGCTAACTCAAACCCCTCCGGTAAAATAAGAACAGCACCTACATTCAAAGCCCCTTTCTTACCATTAGCAAGAACTTGTTTCAGTTGCATATCATAAGGAATTCTAACAACCGCTTCAAATACAGTATCAGGAAGTACCGCTTGTGGAACCTCAATATCCACGGGTTTATTAGCTAAATGGCAATTGGCACATACAATACGCCCAGTTGCTTCTCGTGGATTTTCATACCCCTGCTGCGCAAAAATGGGATATGCATTTGAAATGGATGCCCCGGTTATTATAGAGATCATGAGCGATACGGAAATGGATCGAGTAATCTCCTCCTTTATCCAAGAAAAAGTATTTCTAGTTTGCATGGTCCAATCATTGATCCCGAAAATTTCTACAATAAAATTAGGTAGGTCACTAGTATAGTTCCCTATCCACGATTCTGCTATTTACTTTTACTGAAAACAAATTACTGAAATCGAGGAGGAATTGTATTCCCCTGATGGGTAGAAAGAGTAACGTAAGTACGACTTTGTTTGCATGCTTTGTTTCTATACAAAGTAAGAAAGATTATAATTGAATCCGTGAATCATTTTTCAGTCATTCATTGAATGATAAATAACTACAAGTGACGGAGATACACGATTTAAATAACGAAAGATCCAATATTTAAAAATTGTATCTAGAATGACTGGAAAGGTAGAAACAAGACCGGATATAATTTGATCATTATGAGCAAATCCAAAATCTTTGTAGATATAGCCAATCATTAGTTCCCAGCCGTGGGGCGAATGGAATCCGATACATAAATCAGTTAATAAAAGAATAGAAAAAGCTTTTATTGTGTCGCTTAAATTATATAGGAATTCTTGAACCCAAGAGTTAAGAATAACAAGTTCTTCATTCCTCAAAATAGAATAACCACTTAGAATAACGAAACAGATTAGATTTGTCGAGAAGTGCAAAATCGTATGGATATGATCCTCATTGTGCATCTTGATCAATTGGATCGTTTCTTTGTGGATTCCTATACGAAGTTTTTGTAGATGTGTTTCCGGGTATTCTTTTATCATTTCGTCCAACAGGAAGAGTTCCTCTACTTCTATGAATTGTTCTAGAATACTCTTTTCTTGAATATCATTCAAAAAAGTTTCGGATTGCCTAGTATTCCACCAATTAGTAATCCAAGATTTCAGACTTTTATTAAATGAGAGAGAGATCCACCAGGGCAAAAATACTATAGATGCAAGATATAGAAGGGGAGTGAATGCTTTCTTTTTTGCCATTTTTTCATCTGTGAATTGTTAATGAACCCACCTCATTCATTGACTTTATGTGATCCACTCTTTCTATCAGGCATGACTTTCATTATATTCATTATATTATAAGGTAGGGGCCCATGAATCTATTCTCTGTTTTTTTTTTGATTCAGTGCTTAGTCCTTGAATCTAAAAAGAATACAGAAACAGAAAATAAGAATCCACTTTGAATTGGAATCTTCGAATGAAAAATGAAATAAATGAAATATATATATATTATTGTTATATTGTTTCCAGATATCTCAATTGATCAAATTCGAAGCAATTGCCCTCTTTCGATAACTGCCCGAAAAAACCGCTTCAAATAATAAAGATTATTCTATTCCGATTTTGAGACGAAGGAGCTCCCTGTCTATATCAAGATATCAATCAAACATGTCGAAAAATTTTCGCGGGTTATCTAGACTATATATAGTCTAGAGTCCAGGAATAACTGAAAAACAAAATTATGAAAAATATTATGCTGATCAAAAATGCGTGACAAAAAAAGACAGAAAAGTTCTCATTACGTTTATCATTATGTTATAAGAAAGAAATATACTTGTTTACTTCTTAAGGAGCACAAAAGAAAGGATAAAAGGGGATGGGCCGATTGACAAACGGAAAGTAGAGAAAATTTACAAGATATGATCTATCTGTATCTAACGTAGCAACTCCAAATATTGAAAATAAAAAGCGAAAGTCTTTATTTCGAAATACTTTGATATATGAGATGAATCCATTATTTTAATTTCTTGCTTGTTTTGTTACTGAATTAAGTTGAGTGGTTTTACATTTACAGATGCATAAAAAACAATTTTTGTGGACAAAAAAACCGTTTTGGTTTATGTTATGACTCTTACGTATACGTCTGCTTTTCTTTGGTTCGAATGGGGATTCTGAAGAAACTTCAGTTTAGTTCTGCTATATAAAAAAGAGGATTCTTGGCTCGAGTTTTTTCCTCATGCCGAGAAAGCATTTATTTTGCAATTCATTTCAAAAGACTTCAATCGGTACACGCAAAAAATAGGACAATTCGGCAGCTTTTTGCTCAATTTCTCGTGAAGTCAAATTCTCATCAGTACGAGTCAAGGGAACGACCCCCTGGCCTCTGATTTCCATATAAAGGACACGACGAGCATAAATACCCTCTTTAACTTCTATTCTGATGGACTGAATATCTTTCATAAGGAATCGTAGAAAGATTCGACGATTTTTTCCAGGAAAACCCCAACGAAAAATACATACTATTCCCTCTTTTCTATCGAATCGATCATAACCACTACCTACATTCCAAAAAATCGTGCACCACAAATAGGAACTAATAAAGAGACCTGCGATCCCATAGAAAGACATCACGATTCCTTGTGGAAAAAAAACTATTTGCTGAGACGGAAATAAAGATATCAAATTCCTACCAAGATAACTAGAAGTTCCAACTAATAAAAACCCTAATGAACCAAAAAAAAGGATAAAGGCCCAGCAGAAATTGCTTGTTTTTCGAGACCCCACTATAAATTCTATCCATATAGATTCTGATCGCCAACTCATACATACTAGATCCAGTTGCATTTTATTGGAATTGAGAGAATAACCAAAAAAATTCGACTTTACTTTTTTGTTTCCGAAGTAACTCTCATCAACTAGGACTATTTTGATATGAACTTTTAGAAGTAATTCATCAAATTGCTTAGATCTAAAATCATCCCCTTTATATGAGCCCCTATACAGATCTACTAGATATATAGACTTTAATTTCATACATCCGTTCGGTACCGATCTGCTTGCTATAATTCATTTACCCCTAGATCATGTTTACGTATGCATAAGAGGAGCTTTTTCATTTATGTTCGGGGAAGCCGGATGTTATACAATATTCTACTAAATAGATATCCGTGGCATCTAAGTCTTGAAAAAAAAAAAAGATAAGATTTGGTCTTGGCCTTGGCCTCATGGAATCTAAAAAATCTTAGTTTTTTGAACATACAAAGATAAAGAAGCCATTGCAATTGCCGGAAATACTAGGCCTACTAAAGGCACAAAAATAGAGGGAAAGCTGCTGAAAGTTGTCATAAAATGGGTACCTCAATTTACTATTTGTACCTGTTATTGTTATATTGTTAGTTAGAAATATATCTTATAATAATTCTATTATAATTCGTATATTATACTAAGTATATCTAAATACTAAGTATATCTACGCGAGTATATATATCTAATAAGTGCAAGGAATGTAGAATTAAATAAAAGGCCTTGCCCATCTTTCTAAATCAGCTAAATCAAATAAAATATGTGTATGATAAGATAATCCACTTTCTTTATTATCTTACTTTATTCTTACTTTTCTTATTATTATTATTCTATTGTTATTCTATTGTTCTTGTCTTCTAATTTGAATTTCGAATTTGAATTTAATAAAGAAAGAGTTTATTACAAATTGTCGAAGGATTCGATTCGTTAGAATCCGATCCAAGAACAGGGATTTTTAGTCAAAATAAAATTCTCGGGAGATATAGAAAGATGCAAAACTCAATAGTTATATTTTTTATATATTTGAATTATATATACATACGCAATAGAGGAAGATAAAATTCGTTTTATTTGTCTCGCCAAATTCGAATTTCATTTCACAGAAGGAAAAATTCGCTTTTTATCTTGTTGATAGAGGTTTACTCATTAGTAATCAGTAATATCGGTAAAACAAAATAATAATATAATAATAATTATCCACATAATTCGTTTTTCGACAATTCCATTTTATGTCAAAAAGTCAAAGCCCGCATAATGGGCTTTGACTTTGATTCTGATAAACTAACTAACTACCTTTTCACTACAAAGAAAATAATTTAACTTAAGACTCTACTTGATTGAATTTTGATTCAAAGGAAAAAAACCGTGGAGCTGAACTAACTCACTCAGAACACCTTTTAAAGGATTACGTGGTACGATTGTATCGAATAAACCCTTATGGAATAAATATTCAGCCGCCTGGGACCCTTCAGGTATTGTTTTATTCAATGTTTGCTCAATTACTCTTTTACCCGCAAATGCAATATAGGCATTGGGTTCAGCAATAATGATATCCCCCAACATACCAAAACTCGCGGTCACTCCACCAGTAGTAGGAGATGTAAGAATTGATACATAAAATAACTTTTTATTTGATTGATAATCATATAAAGCGGAAGATATTTTAGCCATTTGCATCAAGCTCAAACTTCCTTCTTGCA